TATAGATAATATATGTATTTGCTTTTATTGTATTACCCTTCTTTTTTTGGCAGCACGGGCTGTGCTCTTTTAAAAATTTTCTATTCAATTCAAAAATATCGGTCTAAGGATTTGACTTTTTGGTTTACATAGGTTCACATATATAATATATACTTATAATATAAATAATCGCATAAGAAGTTTTAATCGAAATTGAGAAAGAAGAAGACCGTGAGGTATCAACTCGGATTGGCTTCTGTCATTGGGTAAATCAAATCCAATTTTGCGATTCAAACTGATCATGAATTCACAGTCAGCAATCAACAGTTCAGGGTTCAAATTTGTCCTAAATTTTTAATTTTGCGACTGAAAATCTACATTTTATTTTTCAATATAATATTTAGTAGTACGTGAAAAATAAATCTATTTTGGTATCATTTTGGCGGTATGGCCGAGTGGTAAGGCGGGGGACTGCAAATCCTTTTTCCCCAGTTCAAATCCGGGTGCCGCCTAAAAAAAGTCTTAAAATCCCTTCGTTGGCTGATAAAAACCGTCGAATTACTTTCCAGCACAAACTGAGAAAACAGGCTGTTGGTACTTGCTTAATTCAAAGTATCCGGCTGGGTGGGGTTTTTCAAAAAGATTGTAAATCCTAGATGCAATAAGTTATTCGTGCGGTAAGGGGGTTATCGAGACTTCCTAATTCCCCTCTACTACTAATCTTTTGACTACAAATTGAGTGTTTGATGACTGGATCTTGAATTCGATTGGACAGCAATTAGAAAATGGAATTCAATTCCAATACTTGTGCAAGGACGGAAGATCCTTTATACACATAGACGATATACCGCAAGAATCTATGAATGTTCGGATATCCACCAATCAATATTCAAAAAGTTAATTGAAGTAAAGGAAAAAAAAGAGAAAGATTCTTTTTCAACAACCTTTAATCAAGAGTCTAATGTCTCTCCACCATCAGAAAGATAATCGGTTAAAGGCTCCAAATTAGGTTAAGGTTAAGTAGGCATTTAGCTAATGATTGTTCTTTTTATACTTTTTCCTTCGGAAGGTCAAGAAAAAACTAGACCTTAGTATTACTACATGTTCCATTAGTAACATCCCTTCGCGGGGTTACTACGTATTTTGTTTTGCTTATATTTTAATTTTATCTTTCCGGATTCGAAATGATATAAAAATCCTTTTCTACAATGAGTGTATTTATTTGATTGGTTTATCAAGAGTTTTCGATCAGAATACTCTTTTTTTGACTATGCTCTATCGATTCGACTATACTATTAGTAGCGAGTAACAATAGAATAATTCCTTGATAGTTATAGTTATAGGGATAGGGGGCATAATTCACATGGATATAATAAGTCTTGCTTGGGCTGCTTTAATGGTAGTCTTTACATTTTCCCTGTCACTTGTAGTGTGGGGAAGAAGTGGACTCTAAGGGTATTACTTAATTTAGTTGAGAAATCGTGCTATATCAATTGTTTTCTAGATCGTTCTGCAACGCCTTTGTGAACTCTTTAGTAAAAGAGAATCTAAAGATCTTAATTTTTATTCGAAATTCCATTCTGTTCGAATAAAGTAATGTATTCTATAAATCATACTCTTTCGATCAAAGAGATATTTCGATGTTTATCTCTTTCAGATTGATCAAAACAAAAACAAATAAATATATTAAATAAATAAACTGGGATGATATAGCAATTCCATGTATGGAATTGCTATCCACATAAGCATACACGAAGATAATACGTTTAATCCATAATGATACTAATATGTAGATCATATGGTAGAAAGATTAATCTATTTCTTTCTACTATACGATTTCTATACTGGATACTGGGAATTGTAGTCGTCTTATTTCAGTTAAAGTTTAAGACGCGAAACTTGTTTTCAGTTTATTTCGTGAATTCTTGAATTAATTAATTATTTTGACTGACTGTTTTTACATAAATGATAAGTAAAAAGGCGGTAGGAACTAAAATGAATAGTGCAGTAGCAATAAATGCAAGAATATTTACTTCCATAATATAAATAAAAAATCAAATTTAACAATAACCCGGGATTTAATCCCATAGAGATGACAAGCCCCTCTCCTTTCAATTCAATGAATGAATTACCTCTCGATGGTTTTGAATCGGATCAATATCATGAATAACAATATCTGAATTCTGAAATGAATTCGTCGTCAAAAATGGAATAGTATAACATAGGAAGTTTGTTTAATCATACCGAACCCCAACTTGGATTCCTGATCTAATCTGTTCTTTTTTTTGTATTACCTTACATCTCCCGTGTATAATTATCCGATGAAGTATCACATGATCACCTTTCCCCATTATTAACAATGTATTTAGTTGATCCGACGGGACTGACGGGGCTCGAACCCGCAGCTTCCGCCTTGACAGGGCGGTGCTCTGACCAATTGAACTACAATCCCCAGGAAATAAATAGGCGATCTAGCAGAAATTTGGATTCTTTTTTTTTCTGCGTATCGAGTATTTTGTTT